ATTATGATAATCATCCGCGCCTGAAACGTATTTTGATGCCCGAAAGTTGGATAGGATGGCCTTTACGTAAGGATTATATTGCCCCAAATTTCTATGAAATACAAGATGCTCTTTGAATGATAAGAAATTAATCTTTCTTCACTTCTATGATTCCAGGTACTCGAGGAATATTTTTACATTTTGTTCAAGATCAAACAGAGTCATTGGACTTTCATTCATATTATAGATGCGCGAAATAAAACAAAATAGGGTTTCATTGATATTCCCCAAAAATTGGGAAGATTTTTTTTTTTTTCAGATGAGCTGGTAAAATGAACCAAAAGAGTTCTTTATCATGAACTTTGTACCGCGCACATCATTTAGAAGGGTTCTAGAAAGTCACGTAGAGGGAAATAAAGAAATAGAAAATGCAAAAAAAAAAAAATGAAAAGAAATGAAAGGGTTTTGGATTCTATTTGTACTGTATCTATCTGAAATGATTTTTTCTATTCCCACTGTTTTACTCTTTTAGACTTTGGGGTTTTCAACCAACTAAAAAAACTTCACTTTTCGGATATGTATGAAGTATTAACATTCTTTTTGAATGAAAGAAAGCACCCTACGAGCAAACAAAAAAGAAGAGGAAACATAATCTAATTTTTTCTTTAACCTATATATGGATTCTATCTATTTTAGAATATTGTATTCTTTACTCATCTACAAAAAATTGGGGCATATCTTTAGACAACCAAAGAGGTATATCGCTAGAGACAAAAATAGATACGTATATATCATGATCTATATCGATTAATTTGTATGAGTATACATTATTATATTAACCACATGTCAGGAACCAGATTTGAACTGGTGACACGAGGATTTTCAGTCCTCTGCTCTACCAACTGAGCTATCCCGACTCTTCCCGGTGCATCATTTCCATATTACTACTACTAAATACTACTAAAAGAAAGGGCGCTTAGGCTATGTCAATTCAATTAAATAGACTAAAAAGCATTACAAAGTCTTACGCAGGCCCTTGAATTTTTTGTATCTTCAAAAATAATACTTTTTTTTTTAGTTAATTTGAATTCAAAATAACGATATGGACTGTGAATATTTCAAATAGGAATTCCTTGCTCATAGATGTTCATTTGAGCGTATATCTTATATATAATATATAAGATATATAAGAAGACTTGTGAAAAGAGAGAAACATTTCTCTGCCGATTTTTTTTTTTTTGTTTGTGAAAGAGTGAATGAGAAACGTAGCTAATTTTGAACCGCTGAAAAAAAAAGGGGAGGATAAAAAGATAGTTAGAAAGGAAAACCGATCTTTTTTGGGGATAGAGGGACTTGAACCCTCACGATTTCTAAAGTCGACGGATTTTCCTCTTACTATAAATTTCATTGTTGTCGGTATTGACATGTAGAACGGGACTCTATCTTTACTCTCGTCCAATAAGTTAGTTCTTCAAAAGAACTATCAGACCATAGAGTGACTGATTTGATCGGCGAATATTCGATTCTTCCTTCCATTTGGAATCGATTCACAATCCATTTTAAATTTTTCATATACATATAAAATAAAAAATGGATTCGGATCTCATTAATTTTTGCTATTTCAGTACAAATACGTACGTATATAGGTTCATCCTTTCCGGAGTTTCGATAGAAAGATTCCTCGACCAACGCAGTCAACCCTATTCGTTAGAACAGCTTCCATTGAGTCTCTGCACCTATCCTTTTTTTTTTTCTTTCTGAACCACCTTTTTATGAAAACAGGATTTGGCTCAGGATTGCCCATTTTTAATTCCAGGGTTTCTCTGAATTTGAAAGTTCTCACTTAGTAGGTTTCCATACCAAGGCTCAATCCAATCAAGTCCGTAGCGTCTACCAATTTCGCCATATCCCCCTTTTTCTAGGATCTCTTTGGGATGCCATCTCCTTCTTTCTTTCATTTATGCTGGAGCCATCAAATTCTTTAGATGAAAATTCCTATATAGAAAATATAAAAAATATAGGGGTCTCCTCCTATTTGTTTGTGCTTTTTTTTTTGTCTATATTCTTTCATCTCTACTATATTCTTTCATCTCTATCAGAGGACCGGCATTTGTTCCAATCAGAAATGATTCTATCATTGATGTATCTGCAATTCAATATGGATGGATATATACCACATATATCCCTCTTTTCCTCTCCATTTTTACGAGATATTTAGAATACTTGAAGGGTCAATTCTTTTTTTTTATCCCCTACTTTTTCGAATTAAACCAGAGGAATGTTTCATTTTGATCTGTATCCTTATCTTTTCCTTAGGGCTGGCCCACTATAACATTATAATTAGAATCTAATTCTTTTACTAAAATACTAAAAGTATACCTAATCCATAGAATATATAACTTTATTTATTTTTTTTTTTTTTATATATTAGAAAATTTTGAATTTCATTGTTCTCTCATATTAATATATTAATTTTATGTTATGTAATTTTTAAAATTTTATTTATTTTATATATAAATAGAATTATATATTCTTATTCATTCTTTTTAATTCTATTCCATTCTTTCTATATGCATATCTATATTCATTATGAATTATGAATAGTTAACTAGGATCCCACTATTCTATTTTATGAAATTCCTGTGGACAACACAAATTTGTGTTGTTATCTAAGCCTGCTTAGCTCAGAGGTTAGAGCATCGCATTTGTAATGCGATGGTCATCGGTTCGATTCCGATAGTAGGCTTTTCTTTCGTTAGGTCAACTTTTTTTTTTTTACTTTTACATTTTTACACAATGAATAATGTCTCCTTGAAATCTTATTGAAAAGACTTTTCCCTCGTCTGGTCACTGATCTATATCTATTATCGTGTAAGAACTCCCAACTATGAAAAAAAAACTGATTGGAGCAATGAGATCTCTCCCGAACAAATTAGGAAAAGTATCCCTAAACTCTTACTATATATTTACTATATATAATATATAAAATATACAAAAAAGTCTGGATATTGATACAATTCATCTCATTTTTTTTTTATTTTTTGTTGTAGTCTACTTCAGTAGATGTCGCTTTGTTTATCGTTTAGTTCAGTCTTAATTTAGGTTTATTCTATAATTCTATAAAATAAATTTGATAAAAAAAATAAAGGAGTATTTATGTCTCGTTACCGAGGGCCTCGTTTTAAAAAAATACGCCGTCTGGGAGCTTTACCGGGACTTACTAGTAAAAGTCCTACATCCGGAAGTGATCCTCGAAACCAATCGCGTTCCGGGAAAAGATCTCAATATCGTATTCGTCTAGAAGAAAAACAAAAATTGCGTTTTCATTATGGTCTGACAGAGCGACAATTGCTTAAATATGTTCGTATCGCTGGAAAAGCCAAAGGTTCAACAGGTCAGGTTTTACTACAATTACTTGAAATGCGTTTGGATAATATACTTTTTCGATTAGGTATGGCTTCGACCATTCCAGGAGCCCGACAATTAGTTAACCATAGGCATATTTTAGTTAATGGTCGTATAGTGGATATACCAAGTTACCGCTGCAAACCCCGAGATATTATTACGACAAGAGATGAACAAAAATCCATAGCTCTGATTCAAAATTCTCTTGATTCATTCCCACATGAGGAATTGCCAAAACATTTGACTCTTCACTCATCCCAATATAAAGGATTAGTCAATCAAATAATAGATAGTAAGTGGGTTGGTTTAAAAATCAATGAGTTGCTAGTCGTAGAATATTATTCTCGTCAGACTTGAACCTAACTAAAACAACAAGGAACAGGGGTTCGGGTGCTCCTCCCTTTTTCGTCGAAGTAAATTGACTTTACTTTAGATGAGAGACTTGATCCGGATTTTTTCCTATCCCATTTAGGTATCAAAAGTGGATCGGGGTCAATTTTCATGCCTTGGCTACCCTTTACCTGTATTTTTGTACTACAGCAATTAGGAATAGCGAATCTATATCAAAGAAAGGTTTAACTGTTAGAATAATAGTATCTATTCGTATTTGATACATTGCGGTTTGTAACGTTCGTAAATTAGATTAGGTGAAGGTACGGAAAGAGAGGGATTCGAACCCTCGGTAAACAAAAGCCTACATAGCAGTTCCAATGCTACGCCTTCAACCACTCGGCCATCTCTCCTACAAAATATTATGATTAAGACCCAGAAAACGAGTGAATATCGAGTCATTTCATTTATAGTATTGCAGTAAGTATAGGTATGGTCAATCAATTATAGAAAAAAAAAAAGAAGGATCTTCTTTCGGGGTTCGGGAGATATAAAGGGATATTTTTTTATTGTGAAAACCCATTAAAAACAAAATGAAAAAGAAAAGATATATCTATTCGTGTTTGTTTTGTCAAGACGACGATACGTCTTTTTCTGATATTTATACTGGTACCAGATTAAACACTGAATTGTAACGAATCCCCTGATGGATCTATAGTTTTTTTATATGATTACATTTAGACATGGTTATATTTATACTTAACTATGGTTCCATAGGAATTAAAAAACCCCCTTCCCGTTTAAGATTTATCAACAACAACTCCTTACCCCATGGATCTATTACAATTCCCTGAATTAAACCATGGATTTCTATATTTTGATTGTGTATACACGCTATGCACACTAAAGAAGGTTGTTCTATTTTAATCATAGAATGATTATTTTCCTCCTTGGATCTTAATCCAATCAAAACAAACTTCTCGAGTTATCATAATCTGTATGACAAATTGCTCGATTCTTCAACTTCGATGAAATTGAAATAGTAAGAATTCAGTTCATTGGTATACGAATACATTTGATTTGGGTGAAATCCAACCGGATTCAAATATTTCCTATTGATTCCTGTCACAAAGGAACAACTTTAGTGGAAGGTCCACATCTTTTTTTTTTAGAATGAGTCTTTTTTTATGTTATTTCGTACTGTACAATTCCTTTGTTTGTGGGATTCTTTTCCCGCGAGAGGTAATGAGAAGAATTATCGAATGGATTGTTAACTATGCCTAGAT